CACTTTTCAGTCATTCATTGAATGATAAATCACTACAAGTGAAGGAGATACACGATTTAAATAACGAAAGATCCAATATTTAAAAATTGTATCTAAAATGACTGGAAAAGTAGAAACAAGACCGGATATAATTTGATCATTATGAGCAAATCCAAAATCTTTGTAGACAGAGCCAATCATTAATTCCCAACCGTGGGGCGAATGGAATCCTATACATAAATCAGTTAATAAAAGAATAGAAAAAGCTTTTATTGTGTCGCTTAAGTTGTATAGGAATTCTTGAAACCAAGAGTTAAGAATAAAAAGTTCTTCATTACCTAGAATAGAATAACCACTTAGAATACCGAAACAGATTATATTTGTCGAGAAGTGTAAAATTGTATGAATGCGATCCTCGTTGTGCATCTTGATCAATTGGATCGTTTCTTTGTAGATTTCGATGCGAGGCTTTTGTAAATGTGTTTCCGGGTATTCCTTTATCATTTCGTCCAAACGTAAGAGTTCCTCTAAGTCTATGAATTCTTTTAGAATACTCTTTTCTTGAATATCATTCAAAAAAATTTCGGATTGCCTAGTATTCCACCAATTAGTAAACCAAGATTCCAGACTTTTATTAAATGAGAGAGAGATCCACCAAGGCAAAAATACTATAGATGCAAGATATAGAAGGGAAATTAATACTTTCTTTTTTGCCATTTTTTCGTCTGTGAATTTAAAAATTTTTAATGAACGCACCTCATTCGTCGACTCTATATGATACTAATATTTCTATCAAGCATAAGTTCTATTACAAATCAAGCATAAGTTCTATTCCAAGTCATCGATGTATTTCCGGATTTTTTTGTGATTCAGTACAGCGGTTAGTCCTTGAATTTAGAAAGAATATAGAATAAGAAAGAGCCCTCTTCAAATTAATAGTAGTCAGATTTCGAGACGAAAGAACTCCCGTTCTATCAAAATATCAAATATTTAGAAAAAAAAATTCTTTACTTTATGATTTATGATGAAATGTTTTGTTTTGATATATGATGAATCTATCATTTAGATTTGTTACTGAATTGAGTTAAGTGGATTTACATACGCATAAAAAAAATTGTGGACATAAACAATTTAGTTTTAGAATTGTTTCATATACGTTTGCTTTGGCTCGAGTAAGCGTTCTGAAGAAACTTCAGTTAAGTTATGCTATAGAAAAAAAGATGATTCTTGAGTTTTTTATCTCTTGCAAAGTATTCATTCTTCAGTTCCTTTTTTCAAAATACTTCAATTGGTACACGCAAGAAATAGGCCAATTCAGCAGCTTTTTGCTCAATCTCTCGTGGAGTAAAATTCTCATCAGTACGAGTCAAGGGAATGGCTCCTTGTCCTTTTATTTCCATATAAAGGACACGACGAGCATAAATACCCTCTTTAATTTCTATTCTGATGGACTGAATGTCTTTCATAAGGAATCGGAGGAATATGCGACGATTTTTTCCAGGAAATCCCCAACGAAAAATACACACTATGCCCTCTTTTATATCGAATCGATCATAACCACTACCTACATTCCACGAAATTGTGCACCACAAATAGGAGCTAATAAAAAGACCTGCGATCCCATAGAAAGACATCACGATACCTTGTGGAAAAAAAATTATTTGCTGAGAAGGAAATAAAGATAGAAAATTCCTACCAAAATAACTGGACGTTCCAACCAATAAAAACCCTAATGAACCTAAAAAAAGAATAAAGGCCCAACAGAAATTACTTGTTTTTCGAGACCCCGCTATAAGTTCTACCCATATACGTTCTGATCGCCAACTCATACTCTAACTAGACCTAGTTGCATTTTATTGGAATTGGTAGAATAACAAAAATAATTTTTTTTTTACTTTTTTTTGTTTCCGAAGTAACTCTCATCAACCAGCACTATTATGATGTGAACCTTTAGGGATAATTCATCGAATTTCTTAGATCCAAACTAAAATAATAACATCCCTTTCATATGATTTCCTAATACATATAGATATATTTACTTTACATTTCAGAAATTCTCCCCGATCCCGATCTATTTGAAAATAGTTATAATTCATTTATCATGTTTACACATACATAAGAGCTTATGCCCGAAGGAAGCCGCATATTATACCATATTTTACTAAATAGATATCCGTGTTATGATCCAAGTAAGTCTTGAAAAATATATATATATATATATATAAGATTTGTCCTTGTTGTATCTAAAAAATCTTGTTTTTTTGAACATAAAGAGATAAAGAAGCCATTGCAATTGCCGGAAATACTAAGCCCACTAAAGGCACAAAAATGGAGGGGAGACTGTTGAGAGTTATCATAGAATGGGTACCTCGATTTAATATTTGTACCTGTTATTTATTGTTATATTTATTGTTTTATATTTGAACCTTATATTGTTATAAAGATATCTTATAATTCATATATAATTGTTATATTATACTAAGTATACCTAAGTGAGTATATATATACTTAATAGGGATAGGGAGTCTATAAGTATATGTTTTAAGAAATATATATTAATTAATAAAATACAATAAATATATAAATAAATGGACCTATTCATCTTTCTACATGTTTCTAATTCATCTTTCTACATGTTTCTACATGAAATATATATATACGATAATCCACCCTTTTTATATTCGTATTAGTAGTTATTATCTTTTCTTGTCTTATAAATTTCATAATTTAATAAAATTTTAAAGTATTTCCTAAAAACTCCCAAAGAATTCGTTATAATACGATCCAACAAAAAGGATTCTTAGTGGGGGATTGTTTTCGGGAGATATAGAAAGATGCAAGACCTTGTTAACTAATTCCACGGAAGAAAGCTAAAGAATTCACTCTTTTATTTTGAAAGAATTCACTCTTTTGTTTAATAGAGATTTCCTAGTTAGTATTAGTAACCAGGAATATCGATAAAAAAAGATCCGGATGGTTCTTTCTACAATTCAATCTTATGTTACCAAAGTCAAAATCCATTCTTCGGATTTTGACTTTGATTCCTATAAATTAAATAACTACTTGATCACCACACATAAAAAAATTTATTAAGTTTTATTAAATTAATACTCTTATTAAATATTAAATTAAGACTCTAAGGCTCTAATCTAATTTTCATTCAAAGGAAAGAAAGCATGTAGCCGAAATAACTCACTCAGAACGCCCTTTAAAGGATTACGTGGTACGATTGGATCGAATAAGCCCTTATGGAATAAATATTCAGCCACTTGTGAATCCTCAGGTACTGTCTTATTCAATGTTTGTTCAATTACTCTTTTACCTGCAAATGCAATATAAGCATTGGGTTCGGCAATAATGATATCTCCCAACATACCAAAACTAGCCGTCACCCCGCCTGTGGTAGGGGATGTAAGGATTGCTACATAAAATAACTTTTTATTTAATTGATAATCATATAAAGCGGAAGATATTTTAGCCATTTGCATCAAGCTCAAGCTTCCTTCTTGCATGCGTGCTCCTCCGGAAGCACACACTAGAATAAGAGGTAAAAATTGATTGGTAGCATACTCGGCCAAACGTGTGATTTTTTCGCCCACTACAGATCCCATACTACCACCCATAAACTGAAAATCCATAACACCAATTGCTACGGGAATACCATTTAGTTGACCTGTGCCTGTTTGAACAGCCTCAGTTAATCCTGTATTTTTTTGATAAGAATCAATACGATCTTTATAAGGTTCCTCCTCCGAATGAAATTCAATGGGATCCAGAGAGACCATGTCTTCGTTCATAGGATCCCAAGTACCGGGATCAATCGAAAGTTCGATTCTATCAAAACTACTCATTTTCAAATGACATCCACATTGTTCACAAATATTCATTTTTGATTTTAAAAATTTCTTATAATTTAATCCATAACAATTTTCGCATTGAATCCACAAATGACTGTATTTTTGAGTTACATTTAAATTATTAGAACTTATACTAAAATCACTATCATCTGTGCTAGTTTTTATACTGGAACTCTCGCTTTTACTACTATTTACGCTTTCGCCACAAATGTAACTATAAATGTAGCTGTCACTGTAATTGTTACTGTTGCTTAAAATATAACTATCAATACAAATTTGAGAACCAAGATAACTGTCAATACAACTATTAATGTGATTATTCCAACTATGATGAGAATTAGTATCATACATGTAACGATCGTGGCGAGTATCGTCACTTTGGGGTGCATTATTCATATAACTAGAAGTCTGATAACTATAAAAAGAACTTTTTAGTTCACTTAGAAAAGAACGGTTGTTGTCAATCTCAAAATTTTGATTTTCAATATCAAAATATATGGAATAACTGTCCCTATTACTATCCCTAACGAAAAAAGTGTCATCAGATATGAAATTCCGAATGTATCTGTCGCCGACTAAATGATCAACATTACTGTAATTAGAATTAGACTTGTCGCTAAAATTTAAAATGTCTTTATCCATATCATTTAAAATTGGATCTTCACTTACACTGGTATTTTCAAAAGGACCAAGACTGTCCATTGATTTACTTAGCCTACACCTGTATTCTAACTCCCCGTTAAACAACATCGAATCGAACCGCCATTTTTCCATAGAACTTTCTTGCCCCTCATTTCCATGAAAATACAATAGATGAATAGTCATTCGATGAAAATCATTTGAATATTCCGATCAGAATAAGCATATAAATCCAATCACTAGGGTTAGTAACTAATAACGAGGGGATATTGAAAAAAAAAAAAAAAGTAGTTTCTCCTATGCTATGAATTTAAAGGAATATAAAGAACCTTTTTCGTAAAATCTCGCCTACTAATATAATAAGTTTATATTTCAACACAGAATGAAAAGGACAATATACAGGATGGGTAGAAGAAGTTGTGATACTTGGCTCGATCATGATCCAAAAACGCAGGATCCGGAGATAATAATATATAAAAAAAATAGTATAAGAATGCACCAATCCTAGGGATCCATAGGATTAAT